GAAGGATTCCTCTTTGGCTGATAGGTACTGTAACTGGTATTCCTGTGATCGGTTTAATAGGCATTTTCTTTTATGGCTCCTATTCCGGGTTGGGTTCATCTCTGTAATACTATCATATGAACCAGATTAGATTGTAGACATGAAAGAGTAAGAACTCAGCGGGGTAAGGCCCCGCTGAGTTCTTTTCTTACTCTTAGAGCGAGACTTTGATCTATTCAAAAACATATGGAACCTCAGTTAACATAATCCAAATATTCTATTTTAGAAATGACAAAATGGATCCTTATACTCTGATGTTTCAAACCACTCTATTCTATTCCTTTTTTATTATGATGTTTTTGAATAATTTAATCTATTGACTGATTCATAGTTTCTGTCGTTCCTATATAATATTCACTATTATGTCAATATTTTGAATATGAAACAACAAGAAAGGAGGAATCAAATCCATTGATTATCCAATACGTATGGATTTATCCGTATGAAACATCCTGCAAATCCTTTTCTTTTTATACTCAACTATTTCTACTAAACTAAAACAAATACTAAAAAGAAAAAAACTCTATTTCTATATTTCTATTCTATATATTTTCTATATTTATATTTATAATATATATATATATATATATATATATTATAATAATATAATAGAAATAGAAAAAAAGAATAGAAAAAATATAATAGAAATAGAAAAAAAGAAAACTGTAATGAGATAATAAAGAAAGAATTGGATATACGTAAAGATCTAATCCGCTTTTCGACCGAAACAAAACAAGATAAATCTTTTTTTGTTTGAATTATTTTTATAAGTTATAAGTTGAAGTGAATTGAAGGAGTTCTATTTGTTCAATTCTATCCGGAAAATAAAACAAGGAATAAGAATCTTTGGCAAACAGGAGACATGATTCGATTCGATACAAGACGACACAAGAAAATCCTTTTCTTGTGTCGTCTTGTATCGAATCGAATAGACGATTAGGAAGACTAAGAATACTAATTTCATTTTTTCCGTCCTCCTTGCCTTGTATTATATTCTTTTCTATTTGTATATTGATTTTCTATCATTAGGAATGGTATACAAGTAATGAGTTTCAGACATCCCGCAAAATAAAAAAGAGTAAAAAAAAAAAACAAAGAAAAGACTTATAGAATTTTTTGAATCATATATCATTCTATCGATCAACAAGAATTTGGCACTTTTACCAACTTTCTTTTAAGGAATCTCTAGATCTAGAAATTCATTTCGTACAATTGAACCTTTTCAAACTGTTTCTTTTTCAGAACCAAAAAGATTTGTGCCAAAATCACAGATGCCAAGAAGAACAGAAGGCCTTGGACTCGTAATGGATCTTGAAGCACTATTTCCGCGTCTCCCTGACCAAAACCTCCTACATTTGGATTACTTGTTAATGGTTGATCAAGCTTGATGGATTCACCTTCTGAAACAAGAAGTTCTGGTCCTGGAGGTATAATATCAACCACTTGACGTCCTTCTGATGCATCAACTATGGATATTTCATATCCCCCCTTTTCTTTACGTGCTATTCTGCTTACTATACCAGCAGATGTAGCATTATAAACTGTATTGTTACTCTTGCTACCATCAGGATAAATCTGACCCCTTCCTCTGTTCCCACCTACATATATGGGATATTTTAAGAAGTGAACGTCTTTTTTCGTCGCAGGGTCGGGGGAAAGAATAGGAAAGACGATTTCACTATATTTCTGACCGGGAACAGGACCTATCACAAGAATATTTCTGTTATTAGGACGATAACACTGAAAAGAAAGATTGCCCATCTTTTCTTTCATTTCGGGAGAAATACGATCGGGGGGGGCTAATTCGAATCCCTCGGGTAAAATAAGAACAGCTCCTACATTCAAAGCTCCTTTTTTACCATTAGCAAGAACTTGTTTCAGTTGCATATCATAAGGAATTCGAACAACTGCTTCAAATACAGTATCAGGAAGTACAGCTTGCGGAACTTCAATATCCACGGGCTTATTAGCTAAATGGCAATTGGCACATACAATTCGCCCAGTTGCTTCTCGTGGATTTTCATAACCCTGCTGTGCAAAAATGGGATATGCATTTGAAATAGATGCTCGAGTTATTACATATATCATGATCGATACATAAATGGATCGAGTCATCTGTTCTTTTACCCAAGAAAAAGTATTTCTATTTTGCATGGTCCAATCATTGATCCCCGGAATTTCTACAATAAATTTGATAGGTATCTAGTAGAATTCCCTATCCACAAGTTTGCCATTGTATTGATTGTACTGAAAGAATTGTACTATAGTATGAATACCTTGAAGTAAATAAGGTAGAAGTATAAAGAAAAAGATCTAATAAATTATTCATTCATTCATTGAATGATAAATTACTACAAGCGAAGGAGATACACGATTTAAAAAATGGAAGATCCAATATTTCACAATTGTATCTAGAATCACTGGAAAAGTGGAAACAAGACCAGATAGAATCTGATCATTCTGAGCCAATCCAAAATCGCTGTAGATCGAACCAATCATTAGTTCCCAACCATGGGTCGAGTGAAATCCGATCCATAAATCAGTAACTAAAAGAATCGAAAAAGCTTTGATTGTATCACTTAAGTTATAGAAAAATTCTTGAATCCAAGAATTTAGAATGAAAAGTTCTTCATTACCCAGAAAAAAATAACCACTTAGAATAGCGAAACAGATTAGATTTGTAGAGAAATGCAAAATGATATGGAAATGAGATTCATTGTGTTTTTGGACCAATTGTATTGTTTCCTTATGCATTCCTATACGAAGCCTTTGCATATGTGTCTCCGAGTACTCCTTTATCATCTCGTCCAACAGGAATAGTTCTTCTAATTCCAGAAATTTTTCTAGAACATTTTTCTCTTGAATATCATTCAAAAGGATTTCGGATTGCCTGGTATTCCACCAATTAATAACCCAAGTTTCTAGACATTTATTAAATGAGAGAGAAATCCACCAGGGCAAAAAGAGTATAGACACAAGATATGGGAGGGAAGCCAATGCTTTCTTTTTTTTCATTCTGTATCCATGATGTGAATTGTTAATGAACCTGTTTCATTCGTCGATTCTATCTGATATTTCTATGAAGCACGAATTCTATAACAAGAGCCTATAACTCTAACAAGAAAACAATAATAAGGTATCGAACCTATGGATCTTTTCCTATTTTTGTTTTTGTGTAAGAATTGAGTCTTTGGATCTAGAATAATCTAGAATAGAACATAGAAGAAGGCCCCTTTTCAAATGAAAAAAAAAAAGAAGTAAATATTATTTCCATATTCCAGAGATCACAATTAGGCAAATTGTAACCAATTTTCCCTTCATTTATTCCTTTTGATGAAGACTCGAAAACCCATTTGAACTAACGAATAGAATTTGGATTTAAAGACGAACCCTACCGGATCCTTTAATTCTTTTATTTCTATTTTGAATTCGAAAGATTTCACTGTCTAACCGCAGCGCGGGGATAGGGTATCAATTCAAAGGCCTAAAAAGAAGAATTATGTTTTACGAAAACAAAAGACATGTTAGGATATTTGATGAATCTATAATTATTAGACCTTTTACTAGTATAAAGAGTGAAGCTGGACACCATGTGTATGCGTATACAAAATAGTTTTTGTGTACAAATAGTTTCTATTCTCCTTAATATATATTTTTTTTAATATATTTTATTTGATTAGTTATATTTTTGATTAGTTATATTAGATTTTATTAATATTATTCCATATACGTCCTCCTGCTTTTGAGATGTATTAAGTTCCTTCTCTCATGCTGAGATTTATTCTTCAGTTCATTTCAAAATACTTCAATGGGTACGCGCAAGAAATAGGCCAATTCGGCAGCTTTTTGTTCAATTTCTCGTGGAGTTAAATTCTCATCAGTACGGGTCAAGGGAATAGCTCCTTGGCCCCTGACTTCCATATAAAGGACACGACGAGGAAAAAGACCCTCTCTCACCTCCATTCTGATTGATTGGATATCTTTCAGAAAGAAACGAAGGAAGACGCGACGATTTCTTCCAGGAAATCCCCAACGAAAAAGGGACATTATCCCTTCTTTTCTATCAAATTGGTCATAACCACTACCTACATTCCATGAAATTGTGCACCACAAATAAGAACTAATGAATAGACCTGCGATCCCATAAAAAGACATCACGAGCCCTTGTGGGAAAAAAAGAATTTGTTGATACGGAAATACGGATATCAGATTTTTACCAAGATAACTGGAAGTTCCAACCACTAAGAATCCTAGTGAACCTAAAAAAAGGATAAAGGCCCAGCAAAAATTACTTGTTTTTCGAGACCCTGTTATAAGTTCTATCCATATATGTTCTGATCGCCAGTTCATACTATACTAGATCCAGTTGCATTCGATTGGAATTGAGAGAATAATCCAAAAGGATTTGACTCGACTTTTATTGCTTGATCCCGAAGTAACTTTCATCAACTAGCAGCATTCCGACAGGAATTCTTAGGAATAATTGGTTAGATAAATTGAGTTTCTATTTCAAATATTTTTCAAAAAAGATTTGTTGATCATTTTGAATTTAATCATTTAATTGATTAAGCTATAACCGCATATACATGCATTAATGCGTATATTATGCATGGGCATACATAACAAAACAACTCTTCCATTTGTTTTCGGAAAAGCCACATATCATATATCCTACCATATTACATTAAAAAAGTATCTGTATGATGATCCAGTTTTGAAATTTGAAATAAATTGATGAGATTTGGTCCCATCATATTTAGACAATCTTATTTCTTTGGACATAAAGAGATAAAGAAGCCATTGCGATTGCCGGAAAGACTAGGGCCACTACAGGAACAAAAATAGAGGGAAGGTTCAAATCTATCATAGAATGGGTACCTCAATTTCATATTTGTACCTATTATAATTATAAAGATATCTTATGATAAGTCTATCTATTAGATAGAATATTAAGATAATAT